AGAAGATTTCACAAAACCTTTATCTCTTAGTTTTCGACTTTTCGGGAATATATTGGCTGATGAATTAGTAGTTGTTGTTCTTGTTTCTTTAGTGCCTTTAGTAGTTCCTATACCTGTCATGTTTCTTGGATTATTTACAAGTGGTATTCAAGCTCTTATTTTTGCAACTTTGGCTGCGGCTTATATAGGTGAATCCATGGAGGGTCATCATTGACTAACTTTCGAAATAGTTTTTTTTAAGCTTATCCCAATTCAAGCAATGCAGGGTTCAATATAATCCACAGGGTTGTAGAAGAAAATGAAAATAGCTACAAATATGTATCTATTGTATATATGAAGAAAGATAGATGATATTGCAGAGTTTGGAATATAAAGAAGGGTTGGGGGGTCCTACTATATATATGTAATGTCTATGAGTATCAGTCCTTGTGTATGTTTCGAAGAATGGTTCCAGAATACGATTTAATAGTTAATAGAATAAAAAGTGCAGGTGGTTTACGTTATGGAAGAAACAAAAGTATATGTTATTTACTAGTTAGATAGGAATTATCCCTATCTCTTTTTTTCTAGCCCACTTCATTTATATGGAATATGGATTACAATATCAGTCCTTTTTCTATTTTTTCTGTGATTGTTAATTGAATGAAAGAATAGAAGAGTTTATAAACAAGAAAACACAATGACTAAAACCGTATATATCTATTTACATAAAACTCCATTATGGGTAGAAAGAAAGGAAAAACGGTATACGGTATATGGAAGTAGTTCTTAAAATTAAGTAATATTCTGTTGGAGTTTTTAGCTACTTCGACCCGATAGATTTTAGTGATAAGGGTCAATCAAAAAAAAAAGAAGTAAGTAAAATAAGTTTAAGTAAAGTAAAAAGTAGTGTAGTAAAGTAAATAGTCAAAGTAAAAGTAGAAGTAGAAAAAGAAGTAGATAAAGATTAAGTAGTAATTCATTGGTTGGTTGTATCATTAACCATTTCTTTCTTTTGGTACGAGGAAATTACCATGAATCCACTTATTTCTGCTGCTTCCGTTATTGCTGCTGGATTGGCTGTAGGGCTTGCTTCTATTGGACCTGGGGTTGGTCAAGGTACTGCTGCGGGCCAAGCTGTAGAAGGTATTGCGAGACAACCAGAAGCAGAGGGTAAAATACGAGGTACTTTATTGCTTAGTCTGGCTTTTATGGAAGCTTTAACAATTTATGGACTGGTCGTGGCATTAGCTCTTTTATTTGCAAATCCTTTTGTTTAATTTCATCGTAGAATCGAAATGTAAAAAAAGGGGACTTATTTATTATTTTATTAACTCGTATTTGCCCTTTGCTCCTTCGAATTATATCAACACTTTACTCCTATAACTATAACTATTTATTTTTTTGTCGAAACAAGACTTTTGTAAGGACTTATTTGAGGATAAGGAATTAGCGGATCCACTCGCTTTCTTCCCTTTCGTTCTTAGTTTAGTAAAATTCCATTAAGAATAATAAATGGAATCTATTTCTATTAAAAATAAAAAAATAAATCGATAAAAAAAAGGGGGAGGTGAGCGGAGTGATACAAAAAGAACTCTGTTCTTTGTTAGTCCTATCTATAAGAGGGGAGCATATGAAAAATATAACCGATTCTTTTGTTTACGTGGGGCACTGGCCATCCGCTGGGAGTTTCGAGTTTAATACCGATATTTTAGCAACAAATCCAATAAATCTAAGCGTAGTGCTGGGTGTATTGATTTTTTTTGGAAAGGGAGTGTGTGCGAGTTGTGTATTTCAAGAATAGGTTGGATTTCACCGGCTGCACTTTCTTTATATTTATGTATTCTTTTTTTATTTTTTTAGCTTTATAGCAGAAATAGGAAAAAGGGTGCACAATCTCGACGAATTACTTCGTAATTGGATTTCATTCAGAAATCATATCTAAGAACCATAGCATTTCGTGACTAATTGGTAAATGAACTTTGATTCTCTATCAACCAATAATGTTGAGGTCTTTTACATGGTTAAAGATAAATTGTTTGAAGTCCAGGCACAGCATACCATGGTACTCTTTCTACCGCTACGTTAGTACCGAAATGTTTTTAAAATGATAAAAAAATGAATAATTGGGAATTTATCCGATGTAGAATACTCATATGGATAAATTTATTTGAACCATTTACAGGTACAGGAAAGATGGGTATCTCCCCCCCCCTTTTTTTTATCCACTGCCGAATCGACGACCTATGTATTGTAACAAAAAATATAAATTTTTGGAATTTTTTGTATGAAAAAATAAATCTCATTACTCATTATAAATTATAATTATAATAAATTATAATATTAAAATAATAATGAGAATGAAGTTAAGAATTTTAATTATATTTATAATTTATATTTTATATAATTATAATTTATATTTATATATTATAATATAATTATATTATATATTATTATAATTATATTATATTATATATATTATATTCATATTTTTATTTATATTTATATTTTTATTATTTTATATATTTATTATTTATATTTATATTATTTATATTATATTATATATTATTTATATTATATTTATTATATTTATATTTATTATATTTATATTTATATAATTTATATTATATTATATATTATATTATATTTATATTATATATATTATATATTATATTATAATTATATTAATATTTTATTTAATTTTTATTTTATTAATTTTTATTATATTTTATTATTTTATATTTATTATTTATATTTATTTATATTTTATATTTATTATTTATTATTTAAATATTTATTATTTAAATATTTAATATTTATATTTAATTTTTATAAAATATAAATAAATTATAATATTTATTATATTTATAATATTAATTATATTTAATTATATATATTATATATTATTATATTATATAATATATTATATATAAATATATATTAATATTTTATATTATATTATTATTATTATATTATATTATATTTTATATTTTTATATTTATTAATATTAAATATTATATTTATTAATTTATATTTATTAATATTTATTATTTATATTTTTTTTTTTATTATTTATATTTTTTTATATTTTTATATTTTTATAATTATATTATATATTTTTTATATTATTAATTATTATTATATTTTTTATTTCTTTTATTTATATTATTTTATTTATATTATTTATAATAAAATAATAATAAATAAAATAAAGTTTGTAAATAAAGAACAAATAAAGAAACAACTTTGCTGACAATTTTTTATTTTTTGTCTGGTTTGAAGAGTCCTCCTATACTAATATTCTGATGTTAGATCAGTTTCGATATCTTTGAATACGAACAGAAAAGAGAGGATAGGCTCAAGAGAGGATAGGCTCATTCCATTCAAAGATATGGGAATGTCCATCAAAGAAAAAAAACAATTGAGCGTGAGAGCCAAATGAATCGAAAGATTCATGTTTGGTTCGGGAAGAGATATGAGAGTTGTGAAATGAATGCAAAGATAATCTACTTTCATTAAATGATTTATTAGATAAGCGAAAACAGAGGATCTTGAGTACTATTAGAAATTCAGAAGAATTACGTAGAGGGGCCCTTGAACAGCTCGAAAGAGCGCGGGCTCGATTACGTAAAGTGGAAATGGAAGCAGAGGAGTATCGACTGAATGGATACTCTGAGATAGAAAGAGAGAAAATAAATTTGATTAATGCTACTTGCGATAGTTTGGAACGATTAGAAAATTACAAAAATGAAACTCTTCTTTTTGAAAAACAAAGAGCGGTTAATCAGGTACGACAGCAAGTTTTCCAACAAGCTTTACAAAGAGCTCTACGAACTCTGAATAGTTGTTTGAATAGCGAATTACATTTTCGCACCATCAGTGCTAATATTGGTATCCTCGGGTCCGTGGAAGAAATAACTGATTAGCCTTTTTACTCTAGTTTAGAGTTTAGGTGTTTTTTTTACCTTTCCTTCCGAAAAATAAAAAAGAGATACTAATGGGAACCCTTCGAGCTGACGAAATTAGTAATATTATCCGCGAACGTATTGAACAATATAATAGAGAAGTAAAGATTGTGAATACCGGTACCGTACTTCAAGTGGGCGACGGCATTGCTCGTATTCATGGTCTTGATGAAGTAATGGCTGGTGAATTAATAGAATTTGAAGAGGGTACAATAGGTATTGCTCTTAATTTGGAATCAAATAATGTTGGCGTTGTATTAATGGGTGATGGTTTGATGATACAAGAGGGAAGTTCTGTAAAAGCAACAGGAAGAATTGCTCAGATCCCAGTGAGCGAGGCTTATTTGGGTCGTGTTATAAATGCTCTGGCTAAACCTATTGATGGGAGAGGTGAGATTTTATCTTCTGAATCTCGGTTAATAGAATCTCCTGCCCCAGGTATTATTTCGAGACGTTCCGTATATGAGCCCCTTCAAACGGGACTTATTGCCATTGATTCAATGATCCCTATAGGACGCGGGCAACGAGAATTAATAATTGGAGACAGACAGACTGGTAAAACAGCAGTAGCCACAGATACGATTCTCAATCAAAGAGGACAAAATGTGATATGTGTTTATGTAGCTATTGGTCAAAAAGCATCTTCTGTGGCTCAGGTAGTTACTACTTTTCAGGAACAAGGGGCAATGGAATACACTATTGTGGTAGCTGAAACAGCAGATTCGCCTGCTACATTACAATATCTCGCTCCTTATACGGGAGCGGCTCTGGCTGAATATTTTATGTACCGTGAACGACATACTTCAATAATTTATGATGATCTCTCCAAACAGGCACAAGCTTATCGTCAAATGTCTCTTCTATTAAGAAGACCCCCAGGTCGTGAAGCTTATCCAGGAGATGTTTTTTATTTGCATTCACGCCTTTTGGAAAGAGCCGCTAAATCAAGTTCTCGTTTAGGTGAAGGAAGTATGACTGCTTTACCAATAGTGGAGACTCAATCTGGGGACGTTTCGGCTTATATTCCTACTAATGTAATTTCTATTACAGATGGACAAATATTCTTATCTGCCGATCTATTCAATGCTGGAATCAGGCCTGCTATTAATGTAGGTATTTCTGTTTCCAGAGTAGGATCGGCAGCTCAAATTAAAGCCATGAAACAAGTAGCCGGCAAATCAAAATTGGAACTAGCTCAATTTGCAGAGTTAGAAGCCTTTGCACAATTTGCTTCTGATCTAGATAAAGCTACTCAGAATCAATTGGCAAGAGGTCAACGATTACGTGAGTTGCTCAAACAATCCCAATCAGACCCTCTTGCGGTCGAATACCAGGTAGCTACTATTTACACCGGAACGAATGGATATCTTGATGCGTTAGAAATTGGACAGGTAAAGAAATTTCTCGTTCAGTTACGTACCTACTTAACAAAGAATAAACCAAAATTCCAAGAAATTATATCTTCTACCAAGATATTCACCGAAGAAGCTGAAACTCTTTTGAAAGAAGCTATTCAGGAACAGATCGAACTCTTTCTACTTCAGGAACAAGCATAACTGGATCGCTCTTATTCTATTCTTAATTCTTAGTACAAGAAAAATCTTTCTCAAATATTTATGATTCGAATCATTCAAAAAGGTGCCTTTTATCCTTATAATTATATATATAAAATTATAAATTATAATTATATAAATTATATAAAATTATAAATTATAATTATATAAATTATATTTATATATTATATATATATTATATATTAATATTATATTTATATATTATATAAAATTATAAATTATAATTATATAAATTATATTTATATATTATATATATATTATATATTAATATTATATTAATATATTATAATTATATTAATTATATTTAGATTATAGTATATAGATATAGTTATAGATATAGATATAGTTATAGTATATAATATAGTTATTTTTTTCTATTCTCTATCTAGAATAGAGAGATGCAAATAAATTGCGTCCAATAGGATTTGAACCTATACCAAAGGTTTAGAAGACCTCTGTCCTATCCATTAGACAATGGACGCCCTTCATTCCTAATTTTCTAAATTTTTTGTAAAAAGCAAAATAGATTACATGGATTTAGGGAATACAATAAAAAGAAGGATGCATATCCAAATGGATAATGCATCTGCATATCATATGCAGTTAAGTAATATATAGCGGGTAGCGGGAATCGAACCCGCATCGTTAGCTTGGAAGGCTAGGGGTTATAGTCGACGTTGGTTGATTATTTTTAACATCTCTAATTCAAAACCGAACATGAAAGTTTTGTTTCATTCGGCTCCTTTATGGAAGATCGATGTATTCCCACCAGATAAAAAAATTAGATCCATAAAATCAACATCTACATAACATCTATAACATCTATGTCAGCTTTTTTTACGACTGGCTACTCGCTTTCTAGATGATCCCTCTAGAAGAGGGGGATTCCATCAAATCTTTCTAGTCTAGTTACTTCGTTCCCTATTTCTACTCGTGGGATCCTAAGGAAAAGAATTTTGTTTCTACCGAGCTGAAACAATAAGCCGAGGGTTCTAGTAAACCAAAACCATCGTTTTCTAGCTATTTGGCTTCAATTTTCCTTTTCCAGTTCAGCACAAAAATTGAAGATTTAGTTACGATTGAAAGTTTTATACTATCATCCATAGATCCTTTATTCATACTCATTCAATTGGAAGAATTGATCCAATCAAAAAAATTATGCTTCTCGACTCCATAATCCAAATCCCATTTTTTTATTCAAATTATGATGGATAGAAATCGTGAGAATGTATATTATTTCCTCAAATATCCTATTGAGGGGTAAAGGATTAAATCTTTTTAAGAAATAAAGTTTTTGATCTGAATATGAAAAATAAAAAATGGAAAGACCCCTTAACTATTGAAGTTGTTAATAGAACGAATCACACTTTTACCACTAAACTATACCCGCTACATATTCATTATTGGATATGAATGGACCATTTGTCCAACACTATTTGGACAAAAAAGTAATGAGACGCAGTCAAGATAAAGATAGCATCAGAATCATTAAAATTCCAGCATTGACACGTATTTTGTTCCGACGCGGGCTTGAAAAAAAAAATTCTAATTAATTTTCTATTTTATAATAAAAAATTTTATTTTATATATTTTTATTTTATAGTAATAGTATTTTATACTTTATAGTATTAGGTATAAAATAATTATTTAAATAAAAAAAAAAATTAATAAAAAAGAAGAAAAATTAAAATTTTTATAAATCTTGACTTCACATGTCACATCACATTCAAAATTTTAAATTTTGAATGGGGAGAGGTGGCTGAGTGGACTAAAGCGTCGGATTGCTAATCCGTTGTATGAATTTTTCGTACCGGGGGTTCGAATCCCCCTCTCTCCGACCCACCTGATCACTTTAAATTTTAGAATTGGAATAAATTTCTATTATTTTCTTTTATTTTTATTAATTTTTTATCTTTATCTAGTATCTATTCCATTTATTGATAGAATAGATTTACCTATGAAAAATAAAGTAAAAACTAAAAACGAATCTCATCTCTTTTTTTATTCCTCACGCCCAGGATTACGCCCCGGATCATTAGATAAGAATCCGAAGATGAAGAGAGAAATAAAGAATATTACTACTGTGTAAACGAAGAGTTTAAGAGTAAGCATTACACAATCTCCAAGATCATTTATTTTTAAAAGGAAATAGATCACCTATTTTACGACACACACTATTTTGATATGGCACTCTAAAGATGAAAAAGTCAGTTTTTCAAATGAATTTTATTCATTTTCACGAATTTCTTTCTAATGTTATTGTAATAAGATTCGTATTTTTTCGTTACCAAGAATTTCTTGTCATATCCAAAATTAGGTATTGTATGGGATCTTAGAAAGGGAAGGTCAGAACAAAGTAAGAAATAAGCTGATCAAAAATCATCGCTCCCCTTATTCAAATTCAATATAAAATAGAAAATACCAGAATTTATCTTTTTGAATCGAGGGTTCCTAATGTCAGACTTATCCGATCTTATTTATTTTTTGAATCAAAATATCATCTTTTTTTATCTAAGAAATCACGAATATGATATGAATAGAATAGAGATTTATTTTTTATCGAAAACTTACAGCAGCTTGCCAAACAAAGGCTAACAGAAAAAATAGTACAGGGATAACTGGCATAAAGTCTACGATTGGATTGAAAAAGGCATAAGCCTCGGGCAATTTGGAGAAGAAAAAACTACTCGAATAAAGGTTAGAATTAAGACAGATACAGATTAAACTAAAGATATTAAACATAACAAACATTTTTTCTTGTTCTTTAAAATGAAATTGAAATGATAATAAATTATCAGATTTGATTGAGTTGTTTTTATGAGAGAAAAAAAAGGCAGATAAAAGAAAAAAATTCTTCTTTTTCTTTTACTTTTCCCCAATCAAAAATCCTTCCTTACATTTTCCAATCAAATTAAATTAGAATACAAGGAATTCTACTTTCATACAATATCTTAATTGAATTCTATGTAATGATCAATGAATCTTTTTGATTCTATATCTACATGTGTTGAATCCTAGGGACAACATGTCCTATATGTATTTTGGTTGGTTATTGACAAATAACCAATATTTAGCTTAGTTTTTCTTATACAAAATAAGAAAAAATGGGGCGTGGCCAAGTGGTAAGGCAACGGGTTTTGGTCCTGTTACTCGGAGGTTCGAATCCTTCCGTCCCAGATCGTTTCCATCAGAAACGAAGGATTCTTCTCTATTGAAATTTTTTTTTTAATTCAAAAAAAAGGAATTAAAAATTTTTCTGTTATTCTTAAATCTAAGAATGATTCTTAGAATCATATGTTTCTTTTCATTCAAAAAATAAAATGATGGTGTATCATTCGATTTACACTCAGGGTATGTTCGTATTACTCACTTCATATTGAAATTGATATTGAAATATTCAATATTGAAGTGAGTTAGTTTTTTATGGAAACTTTGTGTCCCAGTTGAAGTGAGAAAAGTATTTGATTCTTATTTTATTCTTAAATATTCATGATGACTTTCGTTAACGATTGTTTGTTTTATATGATATGGATACGAAAAGATCAGACTCCTTTTTTTCTTTCATCTTACCTTACACTAGACTTATTATACTCCATAATAATGAAAACAAAGAAACTGTATTCTCAACCCGCCCCCCTGTTTAAAATCAAAAATCATACATAAAATCATATTTAACTGGAGATGGTAAATCATAAAATCATAAGTAAATCATAATATAATATATAAATCATAACATAACATTATATAATGATATAATGAAAATGAATCATAATCATAACATCATAACATAAATAATAAAATAATATTAATATCATAATTTTCATTTTTAATCATAATTAAATTATATCATCATCTAGTTAGATAGTTAGAATATTAAATATAAAAAATTAAATATTTAAATATTATTAAATATATTATATAATGATATAATGAAAATGAATCATAATCATAACATCATAACATAAATAATAAAATAATATTAATATCATAATTTTCATTTTTAATCATAATTAAATTATATCATCATCTAGTTAGATAGTTAGAATATTAAATATAAAAATAAATAAATTTTTAAAATATTTTATTAATTTAATTTAAAATATTTAGTTTAATATAGTTTATAGTTAGTTTAGTATATAGTTACTATAGTTATAGAGAGTTTTTTTAATTAATTTAATTAATTAGTTCAAATCTTTAGCCATTCTTGGGGATTTTTTTTCATTTGAATGAAAGTAAAGTCAAAGTAAAAGGCTTTTTTTTTTTTAGTTTTATTTTAAAATTTATTTTTTTTTTTAAGAGGGATCCTTTATGATGGACAATCCCGAAAGATCCGTTGATGATGTAAATCGGTTTTAAGCAAACTTAAAACTTATTTGTTTTTCATGTGATTTTCTTCATATGAAAAATTGGGGGTTAATTTAAGTGAAATCCTTTCCGGATAAAGACTTATCCATCTATGGATATATAAGTGTGAATTATTATATATCGGTTCAGCCAATGACTATTCATGATTCCATATTGAATCAATTGCATACGGTTCAAAATTAAAATCAAATGAGAGGGATGTTATGGTAAAACTTCGTTTGAAACGATGTGGTAGAAAGCAACGTGCGACTTGAAGGACATGATTGGCTGTGGATTCATAATCCGCCATTTTCTATAGGAATGAAGATGCTCTTGTCTCGACATAGTTTGTTCTGCTAGGAACCTAATTTCATTTGTCTTGGGTTGGTAAATAAAAAGACTAATGGTATAGCATATGGTGGAGCTCGAGCAAAAATGATTGATTCATTTATCGGGGGAATAATCTAGGGTTAGTGACAATCAATAAGTTAGACCAACTTTGTAAATAGATCATTAGTAAATAGATCATCAATAGAATATATAAATATAAATGAAGAGGTTAAAATTTGAACAAGTTTGAAATAAAAAAAGTCAAATTTGTCGAAATTTTCAAACTGTTTCGATCAAAAGTGTATCACAAAGGAATCAATCTTTCGTATGATTTTGTCCTTTTTCCATAGAAAGAACAAAAGGTATGTTGCTGCCTTTTTAAAAAGGAGTAAAGATCACCAAAGTAATGTCTAAACCCAAAGATTTCACAAATCGTAAAGCAAAGACAACGAATTCCGGAACAAGGAAACACTATTTTCACTTGTCTCAACAATTGGATCAGAATGAGTAAAAAAAAAAAAAAGATCCTAAAGGAGACAAAAAAAGAGGTTAGAGACAGCTCAAGAAATTATAAGGATTTCCTTTCGAACTCTTTCAAAACTACCCAACTTGAGTTAGGAGTACGAATGAGATATCTTTTTTCTGTAAAGATAAAGAAAAGAAGAAAAAAAAAAAGACTCAAATTAGAGTCTAATTCTTCTAATTCTTTATGTGTTTTTCTATTTCTATTTAAATATTAAATATTTAAATATTAAATAGAAATATTATAGAAATTATAATCATCTTTTCTTGAGCCGTATGAGGAGAAAACCTCCTATACGTTTCTAGGGGGGGCATCCTTTATCTACATCTATCCCAATGAGCCATCTATCGAATCGTTGCAATTGATGTTCGATCCCGAAGAGAAGGAAGAGATCTTCGAAAAGTGGGTTTTTATGATCCGATAAATAAAAAAACTTATTCAAATGTTCCTGCTATTCTATATTTCCTTGAAAAGGGTGCTCAACCCACAGGAACTGTTCATAATATTTTAAGAAAGGCGGAACTCTTTAAAGAAAAAATTTAGAGTTTATTTTGATCAGAATAAAAGTCATGAATAGAAAAAGCTAGTACCTATCCTTGCGTAATTCTTTATTCAAAGTTTGTTCTTTTCTTGTTCTATTCATACTTATCATACTTAATTTTATTCTTACTTATTTTTTTTTGTTTTTCTTGCTTCTTGTTGTAGAACCCCCCTTGTTGGGGGGTAATCTTTCTTCTTGTATTTGTATTGTAACTTTATTTATTTATTTATTTATTTTTTTATTAAGGAACCCCGATATCCTTTTTTTATATCTATACCTTTTCCTTATTCCTTATTTTTTACGCTAAAATCTCTTATTTATCATTTATGTTTATGTTGTGCTAATCCAACACAAATTTTTCTTTAATTTTTTTTAAGTCCATTCATATTGACAATGGCATATCGAACAAATATAATTATCTCGTATAGATATAGATCTTTTTATCTCCACTCCCTATTAGCATTTTTCTCCCTTTTAGTAAAATGGATGGGTTTGCTGGATTTACTCTTCTTTTTTTTATACAAAACTATTGGTAGGGATTTTAACTAAAAAAATCCAATTTTTTTTTGTCAATTTTCCAATTATATTTTTAATCTCTTTTTTTTTGAACCGTATCTTCTTGATATTTTGTTGTTTACATTTGTTTTGTTGGTAGTTCCATGTTTTGATGCAGTTGTGCAGTTCAATTCCATTGATTTTTTATTTTTTATTTTGATCATATCTACACATCATATAGATCCGGGTTGCTAACTCAACGGTAGAGTACTCGGCTTTTAAGTGCGACTATGATCTTTTACACATTTGGATGAAGGAAGGAATTCGTCCAGACTATTGGTAGAGTTTATAAGACCGCGACTGATCCTGAAAGGTAATGAATGGAAAAAAAAGCATGTCGTGAAATCGTGAAATAAATAAAAAAATTAAAATAAGAAAATAATAATTAAGAAAAAAAATAAATTAAAAAAATATAAAATATATAAAATATAAAAAATATAATAATAAATTAATTAAATTAAAAATTAAATAAATTAAATTAATTAAAAATTAAATTAATATTAATAATAAATAATATAAATAATATTAATATATTAATAATTAATATTATATAATTAATATATATATAATATAATATAATAAAAATAATATATAAAATAATTATATTATAATTATAAATTATAATTTATAATATAATTATAAACTAAATAACTAAATTAAATATATAAATATATAATATATAATATATAATATAATTTAATATAATAATTTAATATAATTTATAATTATTAATATAATCAATACAATAATCATAATCATAAAAAAATCGAATACGCATAATAGAACATAAGAATTTTTTTTTTTATTTTTAAGTTCCGTAAAGTAAAAGTATAAAAAGTATAAGTATATTTTATAGGCGGGTCTAGTGAATAAATGGATAGAGCCTTATGGCTCCAATTAGAGTAAGACGAAAAAGTAACGAGCTTATTTTCTTAATTTGAATGAAGACCCGATCTAATTACTAATTATACGTTAAAAATAGATTAGTGCCTGATGTGGGAAAAGGTTCTCTTGTTAATTGTGAGTGGACCATTGATTCTTTTTTTCCTGAATCCTAATTATTCTTTATTTTTATTTTAATTGTAGACGGATGTGTAGAAGAAATAGTATACTGATAAAAAAATTTTTATTCCAAAGTCAAAAGAGCAATCGGTTTGCGAAAATAAAAGATTTGACCCCTTAATTCCTTTTTTTTCTTCTTTATTTTGATTATTTTATATTTTATTTATTTTTTATTTTATTGTTATTCCTAGTTATATTAACAAGGAAACCCGATTGTGTAGAAAGGGAAAGAAAAAAGATCTGTTGATTGGGCTCTCTGTCTCCGGGGTATATATTCTTTATTTGTTCTTACTTTTAGAAAATCTTTTTACCATTACGTTATTTACATCACAATACACAATATACAACACAATACACAATACACAATATACAACACAATACACAATACACAATAATATACAACACAATTATACAACACAATAACAATATAAAAATATAAAAAATATATAAAAAATATAAAAATATATTATATAAATAAAAATATATAATATATAATTATATAATAATATAATATATAAATATATATATAAATATATAAATATATAAAAATAAATATAATAAATATAAATATATAAAAATAAATATATATATATAATATATTATATTTATATAAAATATAATATTATAAATAAAATAAATATATTAATATTAAATATAAAATATATAAAATATAATAAAATATAATATAATTAATATATTAATATAATATAATATAATATATAAATATAATATAATAATAATATAATAAAATATAAAAATAAATTATAAATATAAATTAGAAAAAAATAAAAATACTGTTACTGTACTGTATAAAATACTGTTATATGTATATACTATATACAATACAATACAGTATTATTTAAGTATTATTTAACAGTATTGTTTATAGTTATAGTTTTATACTATGTTTTATACTATAACTATTATAGAACTATTATAGATAGTTATAGTATTATATACCACTTTATTCTTTTTTTATTTAAGTTTATTAAAGATAGTTAATAGTAATAGTATGTATAAAGATAAATAATAGTAATAGTATAAAGATAAATAAAAAAGAATATACTAGAATATACTACGTATAATATACACATATAATATACACATACACCGTTCTGACCATATTGCACTATGTATCATTTCATAACAATAACACAAGAAGTGCCTACCTTTTTTGGTTTCATCAGTATAAATGTATGTAAATGGCAGAATTTTAAGGATATTAAAATTTAAAAAGGATGGATTTCGGCAACAAAACTTCCTATATCCGCTACTCCTTCAGGAGTATATTTACTCACTTGCTCATGATCATAACTTCAATAGTTTTTTTTTTTACGAACCTGTGGAAATTTTTGGTTATGACAATAAATCTAGTTTAGTACTTGTGAAACGTTTAATTACTCGAATGTATCAACAGAATTCTTTGATTTCTTCGGTTAATTATTCTAACCAAAAAGGATTTTGGGGGCACAAGAATTTTTTTTTTCTAATTTTTATTCTCAAATGGTATCAGAAGGTTTTGGAGTCATTCTGGAAATTCCATTCTCGTCCCAATTAGTATCTTCTCTTGAAGAAAAAAAAATACCAAAATCTCAGAATTTACGATCTATTCATTCAATATTTCCCTTTTTAGAGGACAAATTTTTACATTTGAATTATGTGTCAGATCTACTAATACCCCATCCCATCCATCTGGAAATCTTGGTTAAAATCCTGCAATGCTGGATCAAGGATGTTCCTTCTTTGCATTTATTGCGATTGCTTTTCCACGAATATCATTATTTTAATAGTCTCATTACTTCAAAAAAAAGCATTTACGCCTTTTCAAGAATAAAGAAAAGATTCCTTTGGTTCCTATATAATTCTTATGTATATGAATGCGAATATCTATTCCATTTTCTTCGTAAACAGTCTTCTTATTTACGATCAACATCTTCTGGAGTGTTTCTTGAGCGAACACATTTCTATGTAAAAATAGAACATCTTATAGTAGTGTGTTGTAATTCTTTTCATAGGATCCTATGCTTTCTCAAGGATCCTTTCATGCATTATGTTCGATATCAAGGAAAAGCAATTCTGGCTTCAAAGGGAACTCTTATTCTGATGAAGAAATGGAAATTTCATCTT